AAATCACTACAAGTGACGGAGAGACACGATTTAAATAACGAAAAATAAAATATTTCAAAATTGTATCTAAAATGACCGGAAAAGTCGAAACAAGACCGGATATAATTTGATCATTATGATCAAATCCAAAATCTTTGTAGATAGAGCCAATAATTAGTTCCCAACCATGGGGCGAATGGAATCCTATGCATAAATCGGTTAATAAAAGAATAGAAAAAGCTTTTAGCGTGTCGCTCAAATTATATAGAAATTCTTGAAGACAAGAGTTAAGAAAAATAAGTTCTTCATTACCTAGAATAGAATAAAGACTTAGAAAAAGGAAATAAATTAGATTTCTTGAGAAATGTAAAATCATATGTATACGACTCTGATTGTGCAGCTCAATTAATTGGATCGTTTCTTTGTAAACTACGGCATGAAGTTTTTGTAAACTCCCTTCCGGGTATTCCTTTAGCATTTCATCGAAGAGGGATAGTTCCTCTAATTCGATGAATTTTTTTAGAATACCCTTTTCTTCAATATTGTTCAAAAAAATTTCGGAGGTCCTAGTATTCCACCAATTATTAACCCAAGATTTCAGACTTTTGTTAAATGGAAATGAGAGAGAGATCCACCAAGGCAAAAATACTATAGATGCAAGATAGAGAAGGGAAATAAATGTTTTCTTTTTTGCCATTTGGCCGTTTGTGAATTTTGAAATGAACTCGTCTCATTCGTCGACTCTATAGGATACTAATATTTGGATCAAATATCAATTCTATTCCATTACAAGTCTCGAGCATATAATCCTATTTTTTTTGTGATTCAGTACAGTCGTTGGTCCTTGAATTTAGAAAAAATAGAGGAAAACAATATACAATATTTTTGTTCTAATCAGAGTTCGGCAGAAACTTCAGTTAAGTTCTGCTATAGAAAAAAGAGAAAGAGAATTCTTGAGTTATAGTTTTTTCTTTTAAGAAAACATTCACTTTTTTTCAAAATACTTCAATTGGTACACACAAGAAATAGGCCAATTCAGCGGCTTTCTGTTCAATTTCTCGTAAAGTCCAATTCTCATCGATACGAGTCAAGGGAATGGACCCCTGGCCTCTGATTTCGATATAAAGTATAGGACGAGAAAAAATACCCTCTTTTACTTCTATTCTGATGGATTGAATGTCTTTCATAAGGAATCGCAGGAAGATCCGACGATTTTTTCCAGGAAAGCCCCAACGAAAAATACACACTATTCCTTCTTTTCTATCGAATCGATCATAACCGCTACCCACATTCCACACAATTGTGCACCACAAATATGAACTAATAAAAAGACCCGCAATTCCATAGAAAGACATCACGATTCCTTGTGGAAAAAAAAGAATTTGCTGATAGGGAAATAATGGTATAAAATTCATACCAAGATAACTATAAGTTCCAAAAGTTCCAACCAATAAAAACCCTAATGCACCTAAAAAAAGGATAAGGGCCCAGCAGAAATTACTCGGTTTTCGAGCCCCCGCTATAAGTTCTATCCATATGCAGTCTGATCGCCAACTCATACTATACTAGATCTAGTTACATTATATTGTAATTGGGAGATAACATAGCCCCAATAAATTTGACTTTAATTTGTTTGTTTCCGAAGTAACCCTCATCAACTATCACTAATATGATATGAACCTTTAGGAGTAATTCATTAATTGTTTACAGTTAAACGAAAAAATAACATCCCTTTTTTCTATATATGATTTCTTATAGATATCCACAGACATGTAAATAGATTTACTTTACGCTTCATAAATTTGCCCTATACCCCATTTTTTTAATGTATTTTCAAAAAAGCTATGAGTCATTTACTTACTTCTGCTCGGAGGAAACTACCCTTTAATACCATATTCTACTAAATAGATATTTAAATAGATATTTATGTTATGATCCAAGTAAACCTAAGTCTTAAAAAAAAAGAAATAAGATTTACCCCCATAATACCTAAAAAATCTTGTTTTTTTGAACATGAAGAGATAAAGAAACCATAGCAATTGCCGGAAATACTAAGCCTACTAAAGGCACAAAAATAGCGGGTAAGTTGCTGATAGTTGTCATAGAATTGGGTACCTCGATTTAATATTTATACCTTTAATTTATTGTTATATTAACATTTTAACCTGTTATTGTTATAAAGATATCTTATACTTCATATATAATTATATAGAATTATACTTAAGTGAGTATTGAATATATACAATGAGATATAAAATATAAGAGTCTAGTATATATATATTAAGATATAATAAGGAAGAAATAGAATAGGGAGTATAAATACTAATATAGAGAGATACTAATATCTAATCTATTCTAGTAAGTATATAATAAATGTAATGGAAATAAAAAGTGTAAATAAACGGGCTTATACATCTTTCTATATGAAATAGATGTATGATAATCCACTTTTTTATTATTTTATTTATTTTTATTATTCTTAATTTTGAATCTATTCTATAATTTTTTTCTAGTATATTAG